TCCAAATAAGAGTTTAAAAGCAGAAAAATATTTTGATTTATTAAAGTTTATAAGATAGAACGGAAAGAAGTCCGGCTACGAGGTCTGAGTATTAAGTATGAATCATAGTTCGAATACTTTGTGATCTATTTGATCTATTTCGTGCTCCAGATACTCGAATGAATATCCGACGAAGTAAAACCATCTTGATAAAGATGACAGACCCCATTCTCTGTACTATCCATAGGGTCAATTCTAACAAGTCACACACTCATATTCCGGAAATATACAATGCAGAAAAAAATTTCGCGGTCGAACTACCAAAGGAGAATAGGCTAAAATTGTTAGACCTACATACTTTACTTTTTTGTATCGAGCTAAAAGCTAGAACTTCCAGATTCTTCTCAGTCTAATTCACTGAAATTCCATCCAGTAGAACAGAAGAATTATAAATTTCCAAAATAATAGATAGGAATACCGCAAATAGAGCCATTGCAACACCCATCAAAGGGGTCGTTCCCCATCCAGGAGCTACTTTACCATATTCGGAATTCAATGGTTTCAATAACTTCCCTACAGTAGTGCTTCTTGGACCAGATCTAGAACTATCCTCAACAGTTTGTGTAGCCATAAATCTTATTTTGTATTCATTACGATCTGTTGACTTTGTATACCATTCCGTTGTAAATAAACGATCTTAGCATAGATCCATTGTGGTCTTTCAATTCTATAATAATGGAAACAGCAACCCTAGTCGCCATCTTTATATCTGGGTTACTTGTAAGTTTTACTGGGTATGCTCTATATACTGCCTTTGGGCAACCCTCTCAACAACTAAGAGATCCATTCGAGGAACACGGGGACTAGTTGACGTAATCAGCCTCCAAATATTTGGAGGCTGATTACGTCAATGAAGATAATGAAAAATTATTTCATTTTTTAGTTGAAATTTTAGGTGGTTCCCGAAAAAAAATAGCGAAAAAAATGATCCCTAAAGTGGATACTAAGAGAAATGTATAAACCAATGCTTCCATAAATTTGATCGTGGTTTACAATTATAGCTTTCATACCTGTTTTGTTTACTTGGGAGTATCCCTCTGGATAAAGAAAGAAAGAAAAAGAGTCAAAGAAACGGCAGCGATTTAAATCAAGATTCCTACAGTACCCTACCTATTAAATCTATTAAATAAACTCGCAAACAGAAACTAGAAGAAAAAAGCAATGTTGCATTAAACTGCTTGTCTTTTTGTAGTTGGATCTCCAAGTTTTTGGAATGCCCCAAATTCCACTTGAGCATCCAAATCTGGATCAATACCAGCAAAAACATCTCTGAAGAGGGTTCTAGCACCATGCCAAATGTGTCCAAAGAAGAAAAGTAGAGCAAACGAAGCATGTCCAAACGTAAACCAACCTCTTGGACTGCTACGAAAAACACCATCGGATTTCAAAGTCGCACGATCTAATTCAAAAATCTCACCCAATTGAGCCCGTCTAGCATATTTTTTCACAGTTGCGGGATCACTATAACTCACTCCATTGAGTTCACCACCATAAAACTCAACAGTTACACCTACTTGTTCGACACTATATTTTGATTCTGCCCTTCTAAACGGGACGTCGGCTCTAACAATTCCGTCTCCGTCTACCAAAACAACCGGAAATGTTTCAAAAAAAGTAGGCATACGGCGTACAAAAAGTTCACGCCCTTCTTTATTTCTAAAGACAGGGTGTCCTAACCATCCAACAGCTATTCCATCCCCATTGTCCATTGAACCCGCTCGGAATAACCCCCCTTTTGCTGGATTATTACCAATATAATCATAAAAAGCTAATTTTTCAGGAATTTTAGCCCAAGCTTCTGATAAACTTTGATTTTCAGCCAGTCCAGCACTAACTCTTCGATATATTTCTTGTTGAAAGTATCCCTGATCCCATTGATAACGAGTAGGACCAAATAATTCGATGGGAGTAGTTGCAGAACCATACCACATAGTTCCAGCAACAACAAAAGCTGCAAAAAAGACAGCAGCAATACTACTGGAAAGGACGGTTTCAATATTGCCCATACGTAATCCTTTATATAGACGTTGAGGCGGACGAACACTAAGATGGAATAGGCCCGCTAATATACCCAACGTCCCTGCTGCAATATGATGAGAGGCTATTCCTCCCGGAACAAAAGGGTCAAAACCCTCCACGCCCCACGCCGGGTTTACGGGTTGGACCTTTCCGGTTAGTCCATAAGGGTCGGATACCCATATTCCAGGACCATATAATCCTGTTACATGAAATGCGCCAAAACCAAAGCAAGCCACTCCTGAAAGAAATAAATGAATTCCAAAAATCTTGGGCAAATCCAAAGAAGGTTTTCCTGTACGTTCATCACAAAAAATTTCTAGATCCCAATATACCCAATGCCAAATAGCTGCTAAGAAGCACAAGCCAGAAAATACGATATGTGCTCCGGCTACCCCTTCGTAACTCCAAAGACCCGGATTCGTTATAGTCCCTCCTGTAATATTCCAACCGCCCCACGAATTGGTTATTCCTAAACGAGTCATGAAAGGTATAACGAACATACCTTGTCTCCACATTGGATCAAGAACGGGGTCGGAGGGATCAAAAACTGCTAATTCATATAGAGCCATCGAACCGGCCCAACCAGCAACCAGAGCAGTATGCATTATATGAACAGAAAGTAAACGACCGGGATCATTCAATACAACAGTATGAACACGATACCAAGGCAAACCCATGGAAATACCCCTTTATCAACGAAAAATAGACACTATGTAACTTTATTGCATTGGAAAAAACTATGCTACGTACCCCCCCTTTTTAGGTAATTATTTCGGAGAAAGGATTAATATTTGTTCTATTCTGTTAGTAATAATGGAACAATTCGATTCATAGGAAAAAAGGGAAGCGGATCTATTCTATATCCGATAAGTACCAACACGCAATGGGGGTGAATCCTATTTTATATGAACCAAGATAGCTATTGTTGTTGATCATTCAGAAGCCGGTTCGTAAAAAATTTCCTTTATTTTTATTAATTCTCTATTACTTTACTTTTATTTTATATTGTATTTTAGCTTATTCAACTTATGTATTAAATATCATTAATTTAAATATTATTAATAAAGTAGGAAAAAAGGATAATAGTATTAAAAACCGAAACCCCAATCTTACGTTTCCACATCAAAGTGAAATAGAGAACTTCATTCTCTTTTTTTTCATTTCATGCCTATTGGCGTTCCAAAAGTACCTTTTCGAAGTCCTGGAGAAGGAGATACATCTTGGGTTGACATATAGTGCGACTTGTCAGATATATTGGGCTATATGGGATTTCCCCATTTTCTCCCTCGATCGAGATATCCTCTGTTTCGCTCAAAAAGATTGATTGAATTATCAAAAATTTGTAATGTGAAGCGCAAAAAATAAAGTGGAATTAAATGCAGGGAGTATTTAGATTGATATTAGATTATCAAAATTTTTTTATGGTTTACGTGATCGGACTAATAAAATGAAGTATCCAGGCTCCGTTTAGCAAAAACCCAATTGATAATTAATATATAATATTTTTATAATTACTACTTATATGATATGCAAAATTATGATAAAAAATTCTATAAAACAATTTGAAACAGGATGATCTAAAACTGTTGCTCAAATCAAATAATATAATTCAAAATTTGTTGACTATTTGACAGAAGACATGTGAAAGAAATGAATTGAAAAAAAAAGGAGTAGTAAAAAAAGACGCGGTATTTGGTTCATTTGTCCTATATGTGCAAATCAAAATCGGGCAAATTTTTCCTTTTACTCGGGGTAGAGCATAAACCTAAAAAATGGAATTAAAAAAGGACGAAGCCCGTTCAGGAACAAGAAAAAACCATCGCCATTTCAACTGAATCTCGATGAAAAAAAAAATATCAATGAATCAAGTGAGTCTGACAGGCTTAATCAATCGTTTTATTATAGGATTTTAATATCTAATAAAAGGCGCCAAAACGTAATTTGTCTTTTACTTTTGGGAGCAAGCCCATCCGTTTTAAGTTAGAAAGAAAAACCTTCTATGAAAAAGAAAAAAGGGGAGGTTGGAATCGACACATTGATTTTTTCACAATTTTTGTTGAACCGTATGCATCAAAAGGTGCCTGTACGGCTCCTAAGGAATAAAATTTTATCCTAATCAACCGACTTTATCGAGAAAGATTATTTTTTTTAGGCCAAGAGGTTGATACCGAAATCTCGAATCAACTTATTAGTCTTATGATATATCTCAGTATAGAAAAGGATACCAAAGATCTTTATTTGTTTATAAACTCTCCTGGTGGATGGGTAATATCTGGAATGGCTATTTATGATACGATGCAATTTGTACGACCCGATGTACAGACAATATGCATGGGATTGGCCGCTTCAATAGCATCCTTTATCCTGGTCGGAGGAGCAATTACCAAACGTATAGCATTCCCTCACGCTTGGCGCCAATGAGTTTTTTTATTTTCGAGAAAAAATACTATGCCTTCGCCATCGGAAATATGAATTAGTTAAGTAATAATAGCATGGCACTTCGAATTCGATATGAAATTTTTTAGATTAAAAAAAATTAGATTATATATTGAAAGAGTAGTATGAGATAAGGAAGGGGTATTTCAAATGATATCTTACCTATTCGGGCACATTTCAGCGTCACAAACTTTGTTTTCACACCGGAAGCTTATTTACAAAATTTATATAAAAAAAAAGACACTTTGGGATTGCTGAATCATAGACGAATCCAAAAAATGATATATAAAGCAACGGAACCATCATAGTATTTTTTTAACTCCTACAAAAAAAGAAGGATGGTAATTGGATGATTTCTGGATCTGCGTATAATACAACCTATATTTTGTTTTCTTTCGCGAAAAGGAAAGGTCAAAAAAGTCAATTCCATTGTGGAGCCGTATGCAATGCACAAAAAAAGCCTGTACGGTTATTCAATTTTCTCTGTTTTTTTGGTTTTGGTTATCCCGCCTCATTCTGCGAAATAGAAGAACCTTTTCTATTATATCATCAGGGTAATGATCCATCAACCCGCTAGTTCGTTTTATGAGGCACAAACGGGAGAATTTATCTTGGAAGCGGAAGAACTACTAAAACTTCGCGAAACCATCACAAGGGTTTATGTACAAAGAACGGGCAAACCTATATGGGTTGTATCCGAAGACATGGAAAGGGATGTTTTTATGTCAGCAACAGAAGCCCAAGCTCATGGAATTGTTGATCTTGTAGCGGTTCAATAAAAAAAAGGAGTGATTTCATGCAAATCCACAAGTTTTCTTTTTCTATCTTTTTAGATTAAAGGTTTAGTTTCATATTCTCTTCAATATAAAAAAAATATTGAAGAGAATCTTGAAGAGAAGTAATTCAGAATTAGCCGGTTAGAACTAATCTAAACCAGCTCATTATTTATATGATTCCGTATGCCAACCATTAAACAACTTATTAGAAATACAAGACAGCCAATCCGAAATGTCACGAAATCCCCAGCGCTTCGGGGATGCCCTCAGCGACGAGGAACATGTACTCGGGTGTATGTGCGACTCGTTTAGATCATAGACTGAGACACAAAAAGTAAATTCTTTTTGAAATATAAAGGATCAGTACCTGTGAATAAAATAGAATGGAGGAACTCGATTCATTATTTAAAAAATATAGATCGTTCATATATTCTATTGTGTCTGAAACTTATGGTTTACATTGGTGCAAATCCAATCAACTCCCTTTTTTAGAAAACCCCCAATGATAACAACTGATTATCCATTAAGCGGGGGAAATTCCATTTTTTAGAAATAAGATTTCACTCTTGAAAGAAAAGAACGGACTAACAGGGTAAATGACCAAATCAATTTTCAAAATGAAATACCGTTACTGTATAAAGTGGATCTCATTGTGAAAGACCTAATTACTGGAATATTCATGGGGTAGAGCCAAAGAATGTGAATTGTACAAGTTACCAATAGTATTGCTTAATTAAAAGAAGGAGCTCCGGTGTATAGAGAGGACCTCACCGTTTTAGAAGTAACCATAGAAACGATGGAACCCACTATTTATCCAATTCTATTTACTACTTTTTTTAGTTATTCTCTTTTTTAATATCAAGTATCAAGGCAATTTATCCTTTCAACGCAAAGGAAAAAACCTAGCAAAAAATAGTGGTGGGGAAGGTTAGAGTAGCAAAAGCCATTGGAATTTTTTTTTATACATTGGAATAATTCGTTTGGTTATTAATAGACTAGTAAAGGGGAAAAGAATAACTAAAAAAAGAATTAGTTATTCATCAAAGTTTGATTTATTCAATGACTAGAATTAAACGCGGATATATAGCTCGGAGGCGTAGAACAAAACTGCGTTTATTTGCATCAAGCTTTCGAGGGGCTCATTCACGACTTACACGAACTATGACTCAACAGAGAATAAGAGCTTTAGTTTCGGCTCATCGGGATAGGGGTAAAAGAAAAAGAGATTTTCGCCGTTTATGGATCACTCGAATAAATGCCGTAATTCACGAAATGGGGGTATTCCATAGTTATAACCAATTCATACACAATCTGTACAAGAAGCAATTACTTCTTAATCGGAAAATACTTGCACAAATAGCTCTATTAAATAGGAGTTGTCTTTATACAATTTCGAATGACATAAAAAAATAAGGGGATTGTAAGAAATCCACGAAAATATTTGAAATAGAGTTCTTAAGGAGAATGAGCTCGGGGAAGGTAGAGTAGAAATTAGTATTATAAAAAAAAGTCGTCAAAACAAAACGAGAGTATATAGTCGCTAAAAACGAGTTATTCTTTTTCTTTTCGACGATTCTTTTTTTTTTATGACAGACACAGACGTAACAATCAAATTTGGATTCTTAAATTGGATTTTTCGAACAAAATATTAATCTCTTTTTTAATTCCTTGAAATTGGAATTGTTATTCAATTGAAGAATAAGTCTATTTTTTTCTGGTTCTAAGGCTAGTAGTTCTAGGGGTCGACTCACTTCTTTCAAATTGTTTCTGATTATTAAGAAAAGGTAACAAAGATAAAATACGAGCTTGTTTTATAGCAATAGTGATTAATCGTTGTTGTTTTAAAGTAACTCTATTTACTCGTCTAGATAATATTTTTCCTTGTTCACTAATAAATCGACTAATTAAACTCATGTTTCTATAATCAATTCGATCCCCCGATTGGATCGGGGGCAAACGCCTACGAAAAGATCGCTTGGATTTAGTAAAAAGTCGCTTAGATTTATTCATAATTTTTGTATTCCTTATCTCTAAAATCCTATTTTGATCGGATCAAAATAAAAACGATTTCTATTTCTATATAGGATCGAGTTTCTATATAGAATTAAGAATATAGGATTAGATTTCGTTCTATTGATTTATTTGTTTATATTTATATATATGTAATAATATATAGATACTAGCATTATTCCTGTTCTTAAAATAAAAGAACACATACAAGCACTCAATTTGATTTATTTCTTGATTTCCCCGTGAATTGTATGTTTATAACAGTAGGGACAGAATTTTCTCAATTCCAATCGACTAGGGGTGTTATGCCGATTCTTTTGAGTAATATATCTGGAAATTCCCGCGGATTCTTTCTTAATATCATTTTGAACACAACTGGTACATTCCAAAATAATTGTTACTCGAACATCTTTACCCTTGGCCATGAAACCTCCTTTGGATTTATGATTCACCTCAATCTTCTATTTTAATTTTCGGATCCAGAAAGAACCAGAACCAAAAAAATAGAAGCTGTTAACTAAAAAAAAATTCTGAAATATTTCGTTGCATTGAATATTAATTAGTAATTAAATAAAAAAAAAATAAAATAATAAGCAATACAATGATTTTGTGAAAACGATATTTAAAATCTTTGTACAGTATTTTTTTTAAGTATCTCATAGGATACTCTTTCCCTAGCAACACTTTTTTGCGTTCTATTACGAATTTAATTGGATCCTGAACCCTCCTTTTTATGACCTTTCGCCCCCCCACTTTTTCTAATTATTTTTTTAGAAAAAGTGGGGGGGCATTAGTCCCCGATCGTTGATTGTATCTCTAAACTGTTCACCCCTTTCTGATGTTAATAACTAGAATGAAAAAAAGGGAAATGTTAATGCATCTGGAAATAAACGATTAATCTCTATTAATAAACCTGCTAACGAACCGAACCATAGAGTACTTAGTACTGGTGCTACGGAAAGATATGTTTTTAGATCTCGCATTTGAAATCCTCCTTCTTTCTTCTTTATTGTATTACATTATATATAGTAATATATATAACTACCGATGTACATGTAGTTAAGAAGTTCTTTTATTTGTATATGTAACTTCCGCCCCCCACCCCACCTTCAAAATTAGAATTGAAATATTGTCTACTAGAACGATCTTATAGATTCCATTTTCAAATGGAAACGACTTTTTATGTAAAATGGAAATTGAGAGAATTCTAGTAAAAAAAAAGTCAATTTTTTAATTATATCTTTGTTATCTGATATGAGAAAAAAAGAAGAAATCAATTTGATATACCAATAAAAAGAAGAAGGATGTGGAAAACAAGACAGGAATTCTCTACAATGACACTGTAAACCAATTGAAAGGGATGTAGCGCAGCTTGGTAGCGCGTTTGTTTTGGGTACAAAATGTCACGGGTTCAAATCCTGTCATCCCTACCTATTACTGCTCTTCTGAGCAGTAACGAGGTATCTATTTTGATCCATTTTTTTTAATAAAATTGACATACATATAATTCTGAAATTTATGATATACTATGATATAGTATATACGTACAAAATAGATTCGGGTTAAAGAATGTCCTCTTTCTAACCTTTTCGTTTTTTAGAAAAAAACAAGAAAAACGCTCTTAGTTCAGTTCGGTAGAACGTGGGTCTCCAAAACCCAATGTCGTAGGTTCAAATCCTACAGAGCGTGATTTCACTCTTGTTTATTAGATTGTGTCAAAATTCCACTGTTCGCAAATTATTGAGCAGCAATCTGAATTAGACCTCCCGCATATGAAAGCAAGAAGGAGGTCAGTAAAAAAACGAGATGTTAATTAATCAAAAGTCCAACTGATCACCACGTCTGTATTGTAAATAAGCAGTTACGAATAATCCAGCCAAAGTAATAGGAATTAGACCTAAGACGATTCCAAATAAAAAAACTTCAATCATTTCAATTTTTTTTTGTTTTCATTTTTGAAAGGGAGAAAAGAGAGGTACTATCTATTCCTAGCTCTTAATCTGTATTGCCGATGAATCTCAATGACCAAAATTGGGTAATTAACACGGTAAGGAACTATCGAACATATGAAATACCACCGAAATCCTTTTTTATAAAAAAGTCTGCATTCAATTAATTTCAAATAAGTCGTATTTTGCTTAGACCAATAAATAGAACTGAGGTTATAGTTAAAGCTGCTAGTAGAAAACCGAAATAACTAGTTATAGTAGGCATGAAGGGACTCAATAAAATATGTTTTTTTATACATATGTTTCTAAAGTACTTCCCTAAGTTTCAATTGAATTTTTTTTTAAGAAATAGAGAAAGATAACTAGGTCCAAGAATGAAAAAAATTCAATTGAAAATTTGTGAATTATCAATCATTATAGGTGGTATGAACAAAAATAGAGAAAGATAAAAAGAACTCAATTCATCGTATTTGCCGTCTGCACTATCGCAGGATTCAGAATTCACGTAACTTATTAATTGAAAAACTCTTTAAGAAATTAATCATAAACAAAATAATACATAAAAAAAAACTCTATTATCTAACGTCAGTCAAAACACATAACTTTTTTTGAATGAATATGTAAAAATTTGAAAATAAGTTCTTTGATTCTTTTTTTGAAAGTGACCTTAGAACCTAGAATGGGCCCCTTTCTACTTTATTAAAATGGAATTTACTTAAATTTGAACTCATTAGATTCAATAGTAGAGCAGTTTTCTTCATTTAATCTATC